AAGGGGAAATAATGTTTATAGATATTTGTGAAGATACGCTACAATCAATCGAAGGGATTGAGCCAATTGAAACAAAAAAGTACGGATTTTTTTTTAGGAAAGGTTTTAAAGAAAATGGGATGCAACATACAAGTACAAGAAAAAAAAGCAAAAGGAGCAATTTTTTCTTTTGTCATATATTTTGTATCGTTTTGGCGGCATGGCCGAGCGGTAAGGCGGGGGACTGCAAATCCTTTTTCCCCAGTTCAAATCCGGGTGTCGCCTGATTAACAAAAGAGGCGAAATACCTTATTATGTTTTGCTGATATAACTTACCAAATTTTTTACAGCAGAAGACAAGTGGAGGAAAAAAACTCTAGATACGTACTTAATTATAAGTATCTGGGGATTTCTGTTCTATAAATTAGGGTTTAAGAAAAGCTTAGAGTCATGAAAAATAACTGGTAACTTTTATATGATAGCCCCCCCCCTACACTACTAATGGAGTGTCTAGTCTTGAATTAGATTGGATAGTGTAGGGGGAATCTAATTAAATTATTTGTTGTCGAAAGAACAGAAGATGCTTTGTATACATACTCATGAAAGTTTATGAGTACTCTGGCATTCAATCAATAGTAATTTGATTGAATGGATAATTAGCTTTTACTTTATTTATAGATTAAGTACTTATATAGACTTTTAGTTTCTGTACTTTAATACTTATTAATTTAGAAAATAAAAAGTTAAAAATTAAAGTACAAAAATAAATATTGCCTTTTCGATAATCTCTAGTCAAAAGCGTAATAGGACGTCTTCGATTATTTCATAGGGACAATCGGAGATCGTAAATTTTATATCAGATAAATAGAAAAATAAAATAAAAAATAAGGGTATTCGATATATAATGATCTATCTTGATTCTAGATATATTTTTTTACTTAATGAAAGGCGACAAAAGAGCAAATAGGTCTTATTATATTATTCTGACATGTTATTAACATTCCTTTGATACTTCTGCTTTCAAAGGCCGTCTCTGCGCATTTTGCTTGTGCTTAATGTTTTTTTAGAAATCTTATAATTATTAAGAGCTGTTCTAACTTGGATTTATTGAATTGTTTCATCAATGGTGTTGTATCAGAATCCCCTTTTGACTATGCGCTATAAATTCTACTATTATTAGTGAACAATAATTGATTAATTCCTTCATAGAGATCGAGGACAAAATTCACATGGATATAGTAAGTCTCGCTTGGGCTGCTTTAATGGTAGTCTTTACTTTTTCCCTTTCACTCGTAGTATGGGGAAGAAGTGGACTCTAGAAGTACTACTAATTGAGTTTAGAAATCAAACTGTATCAAGTTTTTTTTATAGATCATTCTGATCTGGAAATACTTTTTTTTACTATTTCATTTGAATTTTATTTCGAAATCGGAAGAAGTTCCCATGAACCCCTGGTTCCTCTCAATTAATTACTTCTTTGGGGGAATGCTACCAATAAGATTATTTGATTTTATTATATTAGAAACAGACCCCTTATTCCTTCATTGATTTGAATCTTTCTTTAAATGGATATCGGAATTCATATTAAAAAAAATCATAAAGTAAAAGCTGTCTTTGGGATTATTTCCGATTGATTAGAATCAACACAAATTAAATATCAAAATAGTAATAGATGAAGCAAAGAATTAGAATATAACACTCTGTACATCATATATGGAATTGATAGTTAACTATCAATTCCATATATGAATATAATAATGTCGATTAATATATATATTAAATTATAGGCTTTATCTTCATACAATACAACAAACTTTATACAGTATAATAACAATACTAGATAGTGTGGTATATAAATACACTATCTAGTATCTCATAGAATACTGCTGAGTATAGTTCGATCATTTCATTTAAAATGCTAAGTTTGAATACTTTTGATTTCTTCTCTTCAATCATTGATAAGAACTAAAAAGTCACAATTAATCACCTTGACTTATTGTTTTTACGTATATTATAAGTAAAAAAGCAGTAGGAATTAAAATGAAGAGTGCAGTAGCAATAAATGCGAGAATATTTACTTCCATAATTTCGTTGTTTAATTTTTCTTTAATTCGCAATAACTCGGGATTTAATCCCATAGAGATGATAAATCTTTTGTCTGTAAATTCAATGAGATGAATATGAATTACACTTGATGTAATCGAATCGTATCAATATCATGAATAAAAATATCTGACAAATGGATTCATCGTCAAGAATTGAATACTATAAAAAAATCTTTTATCCATACTGAATTCCAATGTAAATTCCTGATACAATCAAAAAAACTTTTCACTTTATTTTTAGTTTCATTTTTCATTCTTTCTTTTATATATAAAATCGAGAAACCAGCACCTTCCTTGTCCAATCATTTGATGAAGTAGCATCTAACCGCCTTTACGCTTACCATTGGTTCTAAACAAACCCAAACAAAGACTAGAATAAATTAAAAAATGAAAAGGATTCCTGTTGGGAATGAAAT